GTTCTAATAATTCATGAAAGATATTATCATATTCACACATTTCAATTATATGCGAAATCCATAAACTCTTTTTTTGGTTAAAAGTTTTTTTTGTTCGAATCTTTCATTTCATTTCAAGTAATTGGTTGGTCGTACAACGTACAATACAATAAATATACTATAATAAATACAAAATACAAGAATAGATAATATTTAATGAAAGAAAGAGAACATAGTTGGAACAATCAATATTCGTGATGCAACAACGGTTGCATTAGATGCAAAACTAAGGTTCTTTCTTGACCGAACTACAAGTATGGAACTCCATGATATGGAAAGACAGAATATAGAACCTAAAAGGATAATGGAAGTTGTTCGTCTTTGAATCGAGTTGGACCCCCCAAAAAGAATAAAAATGAAAGTAAAGGTTTTATTTTTTTGATAGATCGTTTCGATATATCATAGGGCACTTTTTTTCTTCTCATTCGAGATATTATGGGCAATTAACCAACCTATTAATACACTGAATCCAATGAGTTAAAAAAAATAAGTAAAAGGTAATATCAGGGCGTTCGCCCCCAAATGGATTAGATCCTTTTTATTGAAAAAGAAAAGAAATGATCAAAATTGAAGTTCTTTTCAAATCCAATTTTTTTTTTTTTTTTTTATTCCAAAATTACTTAAATATAATTTCATTTTTGAATGAAGTTACACGACACAGTTCTTATTACTATTACTTTACTCAACTCACGAATTGTACAATGAATCTGTCGATTCGGAATCACAGGACCGATCGATGTCACAGCTGATGAATCAAGAACTTTCAATTGAACTAAACTAATCCTGTCAATTGGTTTTTTCTTACCGTTACTGTTGTATCTGGGAAAAATTGAAACTTAGGTAAGTGTTTTATCAACATATGTAACAAAAGAACATATCTAATTTAGCTCTTTCATGCCTACTATAACTAGTTATTTCGGTTTTCTACTGGCTGCTTTAACTATAACCCCAGCTCTATTGATTGGTTTGAATAAGATACGACTTATTTGAAATGAATTGAATGAACAATTCATAAAAATGAATATTTCTCTGAGATTCCAGGTGTTCCAGGTTCCTTTCCACATCAATTGCCAATTCTTGGTTATTGAGATTCACGGATAATTCAGATTAATATTTAGGGATAGATCTTACCCATCTTTTTATCCCCTCAAAAAACCGAAATGATTGAAGTTTTTCTATTTGGAATCGTCTTAGGTCTAATTCCTATTACTTTGGCAGGATTATTCGTAACTGCATATTTACAATACAGACGTGGTGATCAGTTGGACCTTTGATTGAGTAACATTTCTTTTTTTTTTGATTGACCTCCTCCCTGCGGGAGGTCAAATTCAAGTTTCAATTAAACTTTTTTTTGTTAAGTTTTTTTTATTGTGATTCGACATAACATAAACGGAATCACGCTCTGCAGGATTTGAACCTACGACATCGGGTTTTGGAGACCCGCGTTCTACCGAACTGAACTAAGAGCGCTTTCTTATTACAGGAGATACGACTGTAGTGTAAAGAAAAGGTTTTTTTATCCCCAAACATATCTTGCATACGTATAGCATGCAAAAATGAAAGATTATGTCCAATTTCAATCGATCTTAATTAATCCCTCGTTACTGCCCATAAGAGAAGTAATAGGTAGGGATGACAGGATTTGAACCCGTGACATTTTGTACCCAAAACAAACGCGCTACCAAGCTGCGCTACATCCCTTTTTAAAGTTCTTGTACAGTGTCATTGTACAAAATCCCTGTCTTGTTTTCCACATTGTTATTTTCCTCTCTATCTATATAGAATTTTCTTGTCACTTCTTCTTTTTGGTTTCATATAATAAAATTATTTTATACATCTGAAACCTAACGTATAAAAAAAATTAAAATTTATCTTATCGGCGTATCGTATAAAAAAAAGAATAAAAATTTATCGGAAATGTTCAGGAAGAAGGGGTCATCTTTTTCTTTTTTAGGGACAGGAAAATCTCATCTATCGGTTCATTGTACATATCTATTTTAGTTAGGAATTCCGCGTAAAGTAAAAAAAAAATACAAATGATCTTGAACTACAACATCTGACCATACATATATGTATTACAATAAAGAAGGAGGATTTTCAATGCGAGATATAAAAACATATCTCTCCGTGGCACCTGTGCTAACTACTCTATGGTTTGGGTCTTTAGCAGGTCTATTGATAGAAATTAATCGTTTATTCCCAGATGCCTTGTCATTCCCTTTTTTTTCATTCTAGTTATTAATATGCGAAGAAATGAAGAAAATTAGGGATACGATTCTACGTGACGTGACTAAAATTTCGCCTCTTCCTTTTTTTTCAGTTCTTTAGGATAGGAGGAGGATAGGAAGGAAAGAAAAAGAAAAAGTGTATTGAACCTCGACAAAAATCTGGTGAATCTAAGATCGAATTTTGGGGAACAGAAATGGAAATGTGTATCCAGATCTAGGGCAGAATCCACGAAATCATAGCATAGAAAGAAGATACTTAAATTAAATATTGGGATTTAAGATAGGAATAATTGATAGTTAGAAAGAAATTGTATTACTTAATTATTACTTTATTATTAATTATTACTATTACTCTATTAATATTAATTGTAATTATATAATTACAACACATACAACACAACGAAATCTTTAGAAATGAAAATTGAATTTCAAGTTAGTAATTTCTATTGATTTTCTTATTGATTTTTTTGTTCTTTTATTCTTCTTCAGTTCGGGTCGAAAATAGAAGAAGTTAAGTCGATCCAAAATCAAAAGGGGGTTCATGGCCAAGGGTAAAGATGTCAGAGTCAGAGTTATTTTGGAATGTACCAGTTGTGTCCGAAATGGTGTCAATAAAGAATCGCCGGGTATTTCTAGATATATTACTCAAAAGAATCGACACAATACATCCAGTCGATTAGAATTGAGAAAATTTTGTCGCTATTGTCACAAGCATACGATTCATGGGGAAATAAAGAAATAGATGGAACGGAACGTGTGCGCGATCTTTCCAAGGAACAGGAAGAGGAAGAACTTAACATATTTAGGTTAACATATTTAACTTAACATTTAACATATATAATATAACATATATAATATACATAATATATACAATACAAATCAAACCCGATTTCATTTTCATATCATATATATATATATACATACATATGATATGTATTATATATGATATGTATAATATAAACGATGCGAATCAAAGCCTATTTCGGTCAGATCTGAAATGAATAAAGAAATAGAATTTTAGAAATAAGGAATAAACCATGGATAAATCCAAGCAACCTTTTCGTAAATACAAGCGATCCTTTCGTAGGCGTTTGTCCCCAATTGGATCTGGGGATCGAATCGATTATAGAAACATGAGTTTAATTAGTCGATTTATTAGTGAACAAGGAAAAATATTATCTAGACGGGTGAATAAATTGACCTTGAAACAACAACGATTAATTACTATTGCTATAAAACAAGCTCGTATTTTATCTTTGTTACCTTTTCTTAATAATGAGAAACAATTTGAGAGAGCCGAGTCGATCCCCAGAACTACTGGTCCTAGAACCAGAAATAAATAAACATACTCCTCAATTGACTCAAAACTCCAATCGGAACTCAAGCTCAGATTGATGTTTTGTTCAAAAGGCCTAGAATCCCGATTTATTTCTTGTGTTATAAGAAATAAAAAATGGGGGAAGAAGAAATCTTTTTTTTTTTTTATTGAAACATGTTCGTTCATTCCTACTACTTATCTTACTTAATTTTTTTTATTCTATCTTCCCGGAGTTCATTCTCCGGGGAATTCTGTTTCAATTTCAATCATTTCTGTATTTTATTTTATAATATCATATCCTTTATTTGATAATCTGATTGGAAATCATGTAAAGACAATTCTTATTTGATATAGATATTTGCGCAAGTATTTTACGATTAAGAAGCAATTGCTTCTTGTACAGATTTGGTATTAATCTACTATAATTATAGAATACCTTATTCTCACGAATTACTGCATTTATTCGAGTGATCCACAAACTACGAAAATCCCTCTTTTGCCTGCCTCTATCTCGATGAGAGGAAACCAAAGCTCTCATTTTCTGTTGAGTAGTCGTTCGAGTAAGTCTTGAATGAGCCCCAATAAAGGTTGATGCAAATAAACGAATTTTTGTTCGACGTTTCCGAGCTGTATATCCTCGTCTAACTCTGGTCATTGAATCAAATTAAACCTTAATGAATAACTAATTGATTTCTCTTCTTTCAGTCATCCTTTACCCCCCGTCAATTAATAACAAAACGGATTATTCCGATATATAAAATATAAATTCCAATGGCTTTTGCTACTATGACTTTCCCCAACCACGATTTTTTATTCCTTCCAGGCATTTCACCTGGAAATAAGAAATTCTAACGATACCAAATAAAAAAAATAGTGGGTTCCATCGTTTCTATGGTTACTTTTTTTTTTAAACGGTGAGGTCCTCTCTATACACCGGAGCCTCTTCTTTCATTTTATCAAATGTTATTGTTAACTTGTATAGTTCACACTCTTTGGCTCTACCCATCAATTATACAGTAATAGTTCTTTTCACAATAAGAGTTATCCATACAGTGACGGCATTTAATTATGAAAGTTGGCTAGGTAGCTGACCCTGTTAGTCCGTTCTTTCAAGAATAGGAGTATAACCTTTTTGCTTCTTATAATACCATTTCCTCCGCTTAATGGATAACCATTTGCCCCCAATGGGGAATTGCTTTTCATCTCAAATCTAGGTGATTGGATTTGCACCAATGTAAACCATAAATTCCAAACACAATATAGGTATATGATAGATCTTCTCTATCTATCCTTTTCATTGGTACTGGTCATTGATACTGGAAAATTGTCTCATTTGTTCGAACTCATGATCTGAACGAGTCGCACATACACCCTAGTGCATGTTCCTCGACGCTGAGGACATCCTCTAAGAGCGGGAGATTTCGTGACATTTCTTATTGGCTGTCTTGTGTTTCTAATAAGTTGTTTAATAGTTGGCATGTCGTATGTATATATAGAATTCTAGAATGGAATGGGTTGGTTTAGATCGATCTTAACCTGATGATTGATGATCATGAATTTTTTTTTTTCTATTCAATATCAAATCGCAGAAAATTCGAATTATGGTTTGAAATGGATTTACATGAAATCCCTAGTATTTTCATTTTCGACCGCTACAAGATCAACAATGCCATGAACTTGGGCTTCTGTTGCTGACATAAAAACATCTCTTTCCATGTCTTCGGATACAACCCATAAAGGATTACCCGTTCTTTGTACATAAACCTTTGTGAGGGTTTCGCGAAGTTTCAGTAGTTCTTCCGCTTCCAGGATAAATTCGCCTGCTTGTGCCTCATAAAAAGAACTAGCAGGTTGGTGAATCATAACCCTGATGATATTGATATAGCATCATGAAGGGTTCTTCTATCTTGCATGATTGGGCTAAAGTAAGGGATAAAAAAAATATAAGAAAAAAGAATAGAATTGTACAACCGTACAGGCATCTTTTGTGCATACGGCTCTACAATGGAATTTACTTTTTCTTTTTCTTCTCTTCTATTCTATTGAAGAAAGAAATAGAATCCATCCGATCCGGATCGTTGAATGATCCATTTACCACCCTTCCTTTCGTAGGAGTAAAAAAAATACTATGATGGTTCTGTTGCTTTATATATTTATTTTGTCTGTGATTTAGCAATCCCAAAGTTCCTTTCTGATACGATCAAATAAGGAAAAAATGATCTTTTTTTTTTTTCATTTTTGTACTTTTTCTTTCATAACATAAATATCAGAAAGAGAATTCTGGTGTGAAAAAGAATGGTTTGTGACGCTGAAATGTACCCCCGACACATAAGATCAAATCCGAAATGACCTCTATTTCATACTACTATCTCGACATAAAATCTCATGTTATGAAAAAAACAATAATGGTTTGCTCATATCGAACTCGAAGTGCCATGCTATTATTACTTATTATTCATATTCAATATGGCGAAGGCATAGTCTTCCTTTTTTTTTCAAATAAAAAAACTCATTGGCGCCAAGCGTGAGGGAATGCTAGACGTTTGGTAATTTCTCCTCCGACCAGAATGAAAGATCCCATTGAAGCGGCTAATCCCATGCATATTGTATGCACATCGGGTGGCACAAATTGCATAGTATCATAAATGGCTATTCCTGGTATTACCCATCCGCCGGGAGAGTTTATAAATAAATAAAGATCCCTAGTATTATCTTCTATACTGAGATATACCATGAGACCCACAAGTTGATTCGAGATCTCGCTATCAACTTCTCGGCCTAAAAAAAGTAATCTTTCTCGATGAAGTCGGTTGATTAGGACAAAATTGGTTCCCTTAGGAACCGTACGTGCACCTTTGGATGCATACGGTTCAAAAAAAAATTGCGAAAAAAAGAATCAATGTGTCGATTCCAGTTCTATTTCTTTTTTTTCTGTAACAGGTTTTTGTTTTTCTAATGAAGGGGGTTTTCTTCTTCTATTTTTCAAAAAACATAAGATGAGTTTTTGTTCCCTTACCTATAAAAAAAAAAGAATTCACTGAACTTATTGAACTAACCTCTCATTGATGTATTGTTTCATCGAGATTCAAATCACGATGTCATTTTATTGTTCCTGAATGGGCCCTTTCCATTTTTTTAGGTTCATGTTTGTTCTACTCCGGGAAAAGATCTGCCCGAATTCTATTTGTACATATAGGGCAAATGATCTCAGTACCACTTTTTTTGTTACGACTTCTTTTTCAATTTGTTTCATGTCTTCTCCAAACTATTCGATGTATTCATCATACTACTCCATTGGTTGGCAGTTTGAGATCGCTCCTATAGTAAGTATAAGAATCGTTTATGATACAAGTGGTAATCGTACATATATTATCAATTTGTTACCAATTTGGTATTTTCTGAACGGAGCCTGGAGACTTTTTTTTATCAGTCCAAGTCAACCATAAATTCTTCTAATTGATAATATTGATCCCCAATATAAATTGATCTAATTGTACTTCACGCTCCAAATGATTGATGGTTCACTCAATCTCAATACAATATTTCTTGGGCGAAACAGAGGATATCTCGATCGGGGGAGAGAACGGGTAAATCCCATATGACCCAATATGTCTGACAAGTCGCACTATACGTCAACCCAAACTGCATCTTCCTCTCCAGGACTCCGAAAAGGTACTTTTGGAACACCAATGGGCATTAAATTAAAGAAAAAAAATTAAGTACTATACTTCACTTTAATATGGAAACGTAACAATGGGTTTATTGTCTTCATCCTTTTTTCTGTTTATTCTATTTTCTAGATAGATTGATTGGAAGGTTTATAGAGTAAGATAGAATGAATAAAGAAAAATTTTAACGAACGGAGCAATCGATCGTTCGAATGATAAACAAGTATCTATGCATTCGTTCCCACAAAATGGTACCAATTCTCCCATTGCGTATTGGTACTTATCGGGTATAGAATAGATCTGCTTCTCTTTGTTCTTATGAACAGAATTGTTCCGTTCCATTGAAAATAACGGAACAATTCTGTTCATACAGAATCCACTGAAAAGGTTAGGTACTTAGGTACATAGTATAGTCCTTTCCAATGCGATAAAATAAGGTGACATAGTGTCTATTTATCTTTGATAAAGGGGTATTTCCATGGGTTTGCCTTGGTATCGCGTTCATACTGTCGTATTGAATGATCCCGGTCGATTGCTTTCTGTCCATATAATGCATACAGCTCTAGTTTCTGGTTGGGCCGGTTCGATGGCTCTATACGAATTAGCGGTTTTTGATCCCTCTGACCCTGTTCTTGATCCAATGTGGAGACAAGGTATGTTCGTTATACCCTTCATGACTCGTTTAGGAATAACCAATTCGTGGGGTGGTTGGAGTATTTCAGGAGGAACTATAACGAATCCGGGTATTTGGAGTTATGAAGGTGTCGCAGGGGCACATATTGTGTTTTCTGGCTTGTGCTTCTTGGCAGCTATCTGGCATTGGGTGTATTGGGATCTAGAAATATTCTGTGATGAGCGTACGGGAAAACCTTCTTTGGATTTGCCCAAGATCTTTGGAATTCATTTATTTCTCTCAGGGGTGGCTTGCTTTGGCTTTGGCGCATTTCATGTAACAGGTTTGTATGGTCCTGGAATATGGGTGTCCGATCCTTATGGACTAACTGGAAAAGTACAATCTGTAAATCCAGCGTGGGGCGCGGAAGGTTTTGATCCTTTTGTTCCGGGAGGAATAGCCTCTCATCATATTGCAGCGGGTACATTGGGCATATTAGCAGGTCTATTCCATCTTAGTGTCCGTCCGCCTCAACGTCTATACAAAGGATTACGTATGGGAAATATTGAAACTGTACTTTCTAGTAGTATCGCTGCTGTTTTTTTTGCAGCTTTCGTTGTTGCTGGAACTATGTGGTATGGTTCAGCAACTACCCCAATCGAATTATTTGGTCCCACTCGTTATCAGTGGGATCAGGGATACTTTCAGCAAGAAATATATCGAAGAGTTAACGCCGGACTAGCCGAAAATCTGAGTTTATCGGAAGCTTGGTCTAAAATTCCCGAAAAATTAGCTTTTTATGATTACATTGGTAATAATCCGGCAAAAGGGGGATTATTCAGAGCAGGTTCAATGGACAACGGGGATGGAATAGCTGTTGGATGGTTAGGACACCCCGTCTTTAGAGATAAAGAAGGGCGCGAGCTTTTTGTACGTCGTATGCCCACTTTTTTTGAAACATTTCCGGTAGTTTTAGTAGATGGAGACGGAATTGTGAGAGCCGATGTTCCTTTTAGAAGGGCAGAATCAAAGTATAGTGTTGAACAAGTAGGTGTAACTGTCGAGTTCTATGGTGGCGAACTCAATGGAGTTAGTTATGGTGATCCTGCTACTGTAAAAAAATACGCTAGACGTGCCCAATTAGGTGAAATTTTTGAATTAGATCGGGCTACTTTGAAATCCGATGGTGTTTTTCGTAGCAGTCCAAGGGGTTGGTTCACTTTTGGGCATGCTACGTTTGCTTTGCTCTTCTTTTTTGGACACATTTGGCATGGTGCTAGAACCTTGTTCAGAGATGTTTTTGCTGGTATTGATCCAGATTTGGATGCTCAAGTGGAATTTGGAGCATTTCAAAAAATTGGGGATCCAACTACAAGGAGACAAGTAGTCTGATACAACATTGCTCTGGTATCTTTCGCCTCTATTTTTTTGATTTGATATAAGGTACCGGAGAAATCTTGATTTGAATCACCATTTATTTTTTGACTCTTTACTTTTCTTTATATGGTAAATGATCCCAAATGAATAGGTGTGGAAGCTATAATTGTAAACCACGATCGAATCTATGGAAGCATTGGTTTATACATTCCTTTTAGTCTCGACTTTAGGGATAATTTTTTTCGCTATCTTTTTTCGAGAACCGCCTAAGGTTCCGACTAAAACTAAAAAAATGAAATAATTTTTCATTATCTCAATTGAAGTAATGAGCCTCCCAATATGGGAGACTCATTACTTCAACTAGTCCCCGTGTTCTTCGAATGGATCTCTTAGTTGTTGAGAGGGTTGCCCAAAAGCGGTATATAAGGCGTACCCAGTAAAGCTTACAAGTAAACCAGATATGGAGATGGCGACTAGGGTTGCTGTTTCCATTTTTAGATAATTTCAAGATCACAATGGATCTACGATAAGATCGTTTATTTACAACTACAACGAAATGGTATACAAAGTCAACAGATCTCAACCAATGAATAGTATTTTATGGCTACACAAACCGTTGAGGGTAGTTCTAGATCTGGGCCAAGACGAACTACTGTAGGGAATTTATTGAAACCATTGAATTCGGAATATGGTAAAGTAGCACCGGGCTGGGGGACTACACCACTTATGGGGGTCGCAATGGCTCTATTTGCGATAT